AACTATAAGAAATTTTTAAGAGCAAAATTAAATATTTGTGAACACTGTGGAGTTCATTTGAAAATGGATAGTTCAGATAGAATCGAACTTTCGATTGATCCGGGTACTTGGGCTCCTATGGATGAATACATGGTTTCTGTAGACCCCATTGAATTTCAGTCAGAGGAGGAATCCTATACAGATCGTATTGATTCTTATCAAAAAGAGACGGGGTTAACTGAGGCTGTTCAAACAGGCATAGGTCAATTAAATGGTATTCCCATAGCAATTGGGATTATGGATTTTCGGTTCATGGGGGGAAGTATGGGATCCGTAGTAGGGGAAAAAATAACCCGTTTGATCGAATATGCTACTAATGGATCTCTACCCCTTATTATAGTGTGTGCTTCCGGAGGAGCGCGCATGCAAGAAGGAAGTTTGAGTTTGATGCAAATGGCAAAAATTTCGTCCGCTTTATATAATTATCAATCAAACAAAAAGTTATTCTATGTATCAATCCTTACATCTCCTACAACCGGTGGAGTGACCGCTAGTTTTGGTATGTTAGGAGATATCATTATTGCCGAACCCGATGCCTACATTGCATTTGCAGGCAAAAGAGTAATTGAACAAACATTGAATAAGACAGTACCTGAAGGTTCCCAAACGGCTGAGTATTTATTCGACAAAGGCTTATTCGACCCAATCATACCACGTAATCCTTTAAAAGATGTTCTGAGTGAGTTATTTCAACTTCACGATTTCTTTCCCTTGAATCAAAATTCACTTTAGATTGTTCCTTTTTTTTTCAGATCTATTTTCTTTCGACCTATATTCCTGATTAGTGATCAGGAAGACTCTATCAACAGGATAAAAGAGTTAACTCTTTCTTCTCAAAAATTTGGAAAAGAATTTATGTTCTCTTCTTACGTATTTTTTATAGATATTGAATAATTTCAATATCTATAAAAAATACAATTGAAATCGTGGATTTTGCTAAATTCCCCCGAGAATCTCATTTTTACAAGGAATCCATGTATATTGTTGGATCGGGTTCGTTAGAATAAAATAGAAGAAAATCCTTTGCGAATTTATAAGAAACTCTTTCGTTCTTTATCAGAAGATAAGGACAAAAGAACAATAATACTAAATAGAATGGTGAAGGGGGGTACACTTATATAGTTTATTATAGTTCTATATTTATTGTACCTATTATTATATACTTATAATCGATATACTTATCATAAGATATCTTTAAAACAGGTACAAATATTAAATCGAGGTATATAGTCTATGACAATTTTCAACTTTCCCTCTTTTTTTGTGCCTTTAGTAGGCCTAGTATTTCCGGCAATTGCAATGGCTTCTTTATCTATTCATGTTCAAAAAAACAAGATTGTCTAGATCCGGCGGGACCCAATCGCATCAATTTATTTCAAGAATTTTACTTGGATCCTAATAGAGTTATCTATTTATTGGAATATAGTCCAAGATATGGCTTCTTCCGAACACCTGTGAAAGCGCTGTTATGCGCCCGGAAACATTATATGTGGATAAAAGCATTATAGCTATTTTAAAAAGGATCAGCAGATGTCTGAAATCAGAAGTCAGTATATCTATATGTATATATCCATAGTGGGATCCTATGGCGGAGATACTGTACTTTTTTACCAAACTGATTCTTTGAATTATTCCAAATGATTCATATCATAATAGTGCTAGTTGATGAGAGTTACTTCGGGAACAAAAACATAAAGTCAAAATTTTTGGGGTTATTTCCAATAAAATGCAACTGGATCTAGTATGAACTGGCGATCAGAACGTATATGGATAGAACTTATAACGGGGTCTCGAAAAACAAGTAATTTCTTCTGGGCCTGTATCCTTTTTTTAGGTTCACTAGGATTCCTATTGGTGGGAACTTCTAGTTATCTTGGTCGAAATCTGATATCCATATTTCCGTCTCAGCAAATCCATTTTTTTCCACAAGGGATCGTGATGTCTTTCTATGGGATCGCAGGTCTCTTCATTAGCTCCTATTTGTGGTGTACAATTTGGTGGAATGTAGGCAGTGGTTATGATCAATTCGATAGAAAAGAAGGAGTAGTGTGTATTTTTCGTTGGGGATTTCCTGGAAGAAATCGGCGCATCTTTCTTCGATTCCTTATGAGAGATATCCAGTCGATTAGAATAGCGGTTAAAGAGGGTCTTTATCCTCGTCCCGTACTTTATATGGAAATTAGAGGACAGGGAGCCCTTCCACTGACTCGTACTGATGAGAATTTGACTCCGCGAGAAATTGAACAAAAAGCTGCGGAATTGGCCTATTTCTTGCGCGTACCAATTGAAGTATTTTGAAATGAACCGAAGAATGAGTGTTTTCTCTGCATTGGGGAAGGAACTCAGTAATCCTTCTTGTTATAGAACTCACCTTGTTATTTCATTTCATAAAAATAAAAGATTGGATAGAGTTGAGCAATGAAGTCGTTTCATTAAAAATTCACAGATTCAAAATGACAAAAAAGAAAGCATTCACTCTCCTCCCATATCTTGCATCTATAGTATTTTTGCCTTGGTGGATCTCTTTCTCATTTAAAAAAAGTCTAGAATCCTGGGTTATTAATTGGTGGAATACTAGCCAATCCGAAGCTTTTTTGAATGATATGCAAGAAAAGAGCGTTCTAGAAAAATTCATCGAATTGGAAGAACTATTTCTTTTGAACGAAATGATAAAGGAGTACCCGGAGACACATATACAAAAGCTTCGTATAGGAATCCACAAAGAAACGATCCAATTGGTCAAGATGCACAATGAGGGTCATATCCATACTATTTTGCACTTCTCGACAAATATAATAAGTTTTGCTATTCTAAGTGGTTATTCTATTCTGGGTAATGAAGAACTTATCGTTCTAAATTCTTGGGTTCGGGAATTTCTCTATAATTTAAGCGACACAATAAAAGCTTTTTCTATTCTTTTGTTAACTGATTTATGTATTGGATTCCACTCGCCCCATGGTTGGGAACTAATGATTGGTTTTGTCTACAAGGATTTTGGATTTTATCATAATGATCAAATTATATCTGGTCTTGTTTCCACTTTTCCAGTAATTCTAGATACCATTTTTAAATATTGGATCTTTCGTTATTTAAATCGTCTATCTCCCTCACTTGTAGTGATTTATCACTCAATGAATGACTAAAGAGAGATCCACTGATATGAATCCAATTCGAATGTTTCTTACTTCGGACATAAACAAATTAGTAAAAATCTTACTCACTCTTTATGTTTCTACTCATCCTGGGGATTTTTACTGTATTCCAGTGAACTTCTTCCAGTAAAATAGCAGAATCGTGGATAGGAAACTATACTAGCAACCTACCAAATTTATTGTAGAAATTCTCGGGGATGAATGATTGGACTATGCAAAATAGAAATATCTTTTCTTGGGTAAAGGAGCAGATGACTCGATCCATTTCTGTATCGATCATGATGTTGATATATGTAATAACTTGGACATCTATTTCACACGCATATCCTATTTTTGCACAACAGAGTTATGAAAATCCACGAGAAGCAACTGGGCGTATTGTATGTGCCAATTGCCATTTAGCTAATAAACCCGTGGATATTGAGGTTCCACAAGCGGTACTTCCTGATACTGTATTTGAAGCAGTTGTTAGAATCCCTTATGATATGCAACTGAAACAAGTTCTTTCAAATGGTAAAAAGGGGTCTTTGAATGTGGGGGCGGTTCTTATTTTACCTGAGGGATTCGAACTAGCCCCTCCCGATCGTATTTCTCCCGAAATGAAAGAAAAGATGGGAAATCTGTCTTTTCAGAGTTATCGTCCGACTAAAACAAATATTCTTGTGATAGGTCCTGTTCCTGGTCAGAAATATAGTGAAATCACCTTTCCTATTCTTTCCCCGGACCCTGCTACTAAGAAAGATATTTACTTTTTAAAATATCCTATATACGTTGGTGGGAACAGGGGAAGGGGTCAGATTTATCCCGATGGGAGGAAGAGTAACAATACAGTCTATAATGCTACAGCGGCAGGTATTGTCAGCAAAATAGTACGTAAAGAAAAGGGCGGTTTTGAAATAACCATAGTGGATGCGTCGGATGGACACCAATCCCTTGATATTATACCTCCAGGACCGGAACTTCTTGTTTCAGAAGGTGAATCCATCAAGCTGGATCAACCATTAACGAGTAATCCCAACGTGGGTGGGTTTGGTCAGGGAGATGCAGAAATAGTACTTCAAGATCCATCACGCGTCCAAGGTCTTTTTTTCTTCTTTGCATCTGTTATTCTGGCACAAATTTTTTTGGTTCTTAAAAAGAAACAGTTTGAAAAGGTTCAATTGTCCGAAATGAATTTCTAGATCCATAGGTTTACCAATAGTAAGTTGATAAAAAGAACCAAATTCTTGTTGATTGATGCAATTTTGTATGGTAAAAATAGTCATAGTCAAATAAAATACGAAATTTTGAATTATGATAAATAAATTACTTGTCTTATTAATCGTTGGTTGACACAATAAAAGGGATTTCCCTTCTGTCTTGTGTTGTTCTTAAATAACAAGAAATTTTGATCCTGTTCATCAAAGATTATTTTCTATTTTTATGGAATCGAAAAACTCGCGTTAGACGCGTAAGAACTCAATGGGACTTTGCCTCCCTAAACAAGGGAGGCAAAGTCCCATTGAGTTCTTACGCGTCTATGTCTACAACCCAGTTCATATGATTACTATAGGGATGAACCTAATCCGGAATATGAACCATAAAAGAAAACGCCTAGTAAACCGATTATAAGAATACCAGCTACAGTACCGATCAGCCAAAGAGGAATCCTTCCAGTAGTATCGGCCATTTACCCCACTTCCCTCCACATTTCATCAAGTGGTCATGCTACAGACATAAACAGTCATGGATAATTATGAGATAAAATCCTTCCGAATGAGATAAGAGAATTTATTCTCTTTCTTTTAATTGAAGAAATAATTGGAAAAT